TTTTCTACTAGCAGCTTTAACTATAACCTCAGTTATATTTATTGGTCTAAGCAAAATACGACTTATTTAAAATTAATTGAATTAATATTTTTTTTTTTTTTTATAAAAAATGAGTTCTGTGGTATTTCATATGTTCTATAGTTACTTACCGTGTTAATTACCCAATTTTGGTCATTGAGATTCATTGGCAATACAGATTAAGAACTAGGAATAGCTAGTACCTCTCTTTTCTACTTTAAAAAAATGAAAAAAAAAAATTCAAATGATTGAAGTTTTTTTATTTGGAATCGTCTTAGGCCTAATTCCTATTACTTTGGCTGGATTATTCGTAACTGCTTATTTACAATACAGGCGTGGTGATCAGTTGGACTTTTGATTAATTAACATCTCTTTTTTTTTGACTGACCTCCTTCTTTCTTTCATATGCGGGAGGTCTAATTCAGATTGCTGCTCAATTATTTGCGAACAGTGGAATTTTGACACAATCTAATAAACAAGAGTGAAATCACGCTCTGTAGGATTTGAACCTACGACATTGGGTTTTGGAGACCCACGTTCTACCGAACTGAACTAAGAGCGCTTTTCTTGTTTTTTATAAAAAACGAAAAGGCTAGAAAGAGTACATTCTTTAACCCGAATTTATTTTGTACGTATATACTATATCATAGTATATCATAAAATTAAGAATTATAATTATATGGATGTCCAATTTTATTAAAAAAAGATAGATCTAAAATAGACCCCTCGTTACTGCTCAGAAGAGCAGTAATAGGTAGGGATGACAGGATTTGAACCCGTGACATTTTGTACCCAAAACAAACGCGCTACCAAGCTGCGCTACATCCCTTTAAATTGGTTTACAGTGTCATTGTAGATAATTCCGGCCTTGTTTTCCACATCCTTCTTCTTTTTTATTGGTATATCAAATTAATTTATTCTTTTTTTTTTTTATCATATCAGATAACAAACATATAATTACAAAATTACTTTTTTACGAAAATTCTCTCAATTTAAATTTTACATAAATAAGCGTTTCCATTTGAAAATAGAATCTATAAGATCGTTCTAGTATACAATATTTCAATTATATTTTTTTAATGGGGGGGGGGTTACGTCTACAAGAAGTTCTTAACTACATGTACATCTGTAGTTATATATATTACTATATATAATGTAATACAATAAAGAAGAAAGAAGGAGGATTTCAAATGCGAGATCTAAAAACATATCTTTCCGTAGCGCCAGTACTAAGTACTCTATGGTTCGTTTCGTTAGCAGGTTTATTAATAGAGATTAATCGTTTATTTCCGGATGCATTAACATTTCCCTTTTTTTAATTCTAGTTATTAACATCATAAAAGGTGAAAAAAATTTAGAGATACAATCAACGATCGGGCACTAACCCCCCACTTTTTTCTAATTAATTCTAAAAAAAATTAGAAAAAAGTGGGGGGTTGAAAGGTCATAAAAAGAGGGTTCAGGATCCAATTAAATTATTAATAGAACGAAAAAAAGTGTTGCTAGGGAAAGAGTATCCTACGAAATACTTAAAAAATACTGTACAAAGATTTTAAATATCGTTAAAAAAAAAATCATTGTATTGCTTATTATTTTATTTTTTTTTAATTACTAATTAATATTCATTGCAACTAAATATTTCATAATTTTTTTTTTTAGTTAATAGCTTCTATTTTTTTGTTCTTATTCTTTCTGGATCCTAAAATTAAAATAGAAGATTGGGGTGAATCATAAATCCAAAGGAGGTTTCATGGCCAAGGGTAAAGAAGTTCGAGTAACAATTATTTTGGAATGTACCAGTTGTGTTCGAAATGATATTAAGAAAGAATCGGCGGGAATTTCCAGATATATTACTCAAAAGAATCGGCACAACACCCCCAGTCGATTGGAATTGCGAAAATTCTGTCCCTATTGTTATAAACATACAATTCACGGGGAAATCAAGAAATAGATCAAATTGAGTGCTTATATGTCAACTGTTATTTTAAGAACAGGAATAATGATAGTATATTTATATATTACATATATATAAATATAAACAAATGAATCCATAGAAATAAATATAATCCTATATTCTTAATTCTATCTATATAGAACTATAAATCGTTTTTATTTTGATCCGATAAAAATAGGATTTTAGAGATAAGGAATAAAAAAATTATGAATAAATCTAAGCGACTTTTTACTAAATCCAAGCGATCTTTTCGTAGGCGTTTGCCCCCGATCCAATCGGGGGATCGAATTGATTATAGAAACATGAGTTTAATTAGTCGATTTATTAGTGAACAAGGAAAAATATTATCTAGACGGGTGAATAGAGTGACTTTAAAACAACAACGATTAATTACTATTGCTATAAAACAAGCTCGTATTTTATCTTTGTTACCTTTTCTTAATAATCAGAAACAATTTGAAAGAAGTGAGTCGACCCCTAGAACTACTAGCCTTAGAACCAGAAAAAAATAGACTTATTCTTAAGTTGAAGAACAATTCCAATCTGAAGGAATTAAAAAAGAGATTAATATTTTGTTCGAAAAATCCAATCAAGAATAAAAATTTGATTGTTACGTCTGTGTCTGTCATAAAAAAAAAAAGAAAAGAATCGTCGAAAAGAAAAAGAATAACTCTTTTTTAGAGACTATATACCCTCGTTTTGTTTTGACGACTTTTTTATAATAATAATTTCTACTCTACCTTCCCCGAGCTCATTCTCCTTATAACTCTATTTAATTTAAAATATTTTAGTGGATTTATTATAACCCCCTTATTTTTTGATCTCATTCGAAATCGTATAAAGACAACTCCTATTTAATAGAGCTATTTGTGCAAGTATTTTCCGATTAAGAAGTAATTGCTTCTTGTACAGATTGTGTACGAATCGGTTATAACTATAGAATACCCCCATTTCGTGAATTGCGGCATTTATTCGAGTGATCCATAAACGACGAAAATCTCTTTTTCTTCTACCCCTATCCCGATGAGCCGAAACTAAAGCTCTTATTCTCTGTTGAGTCATAGTTCGTGTAAGTCGTGAATGAGCCCCCCGAAAGCTTGATGCAAATAAACGAAGTTTTGTTCTACGCCTCCGAGCTATATATCCGCGTTTAATTCTAGTCATTGAATAAATCAAACTTTGATGAATAACTAATTATTTTTTTAGTTATTCTTTTCCCCTTTACTAGTCTATTAATAACCAAACGAATTATTCCAATGTATAAAAAAAAATTCCAATGGCTTTTGCTACTCTAACCTTCCCCACCACTATTTTTTTCTAGGTATTTTCCTTTGCTTTCAAAGGATAAATTTACTTGATACTTGATATAAAAAAAGAGAATAACTACAAAAAGTAGTAAATAGAAATGGATAAATAGTGGGTTCCATCGTTTCTATGGTTACTTCTAAAACGGTGAGGTCCTCTCTATACACCGGAGCTCCTTCTTTTAATTAATCAATACTATTGGTAACTTGTACAATTCACATTCTTTGGCTCTACCCCATGAATATTCCAGTAAGAGGTCTTTCACAATGAGATCCACTTTATACAGTAACGGTATTTCATTTTTAAAATTTATTTGGTCGTTTACCCTGTTAGTCCGTTCGTTTCTTTCAAGAGTGGAATCTTTTTAATAAAAAATTAAATTTCCCCCGCTTAATGTATAACCATTTGTTATCATTGGGGGTTTTATAAAAAATGTAGTTGATTGGATTTGCACCAATGTAAACCATAAGTTTCAGACACAATAGACAATATGAACGATCGATCTTTTTTAAATAATGAATCGAGTTCCTCCATTCTATTTTATTCAAAGGTACTGATCCTTGATATTAAAAAAAAAAAAAAAAGAATTTACTTTTTGTGTCTCAGTCTATGATCTAAACGAGTCGCACATACACCCGAGTACATGTTCCTCGTCGCTGAGGGCATCCCCGAAGCGCTGGGGATTTCGTAACATTTCGGATTGGCTGTCTTGTATTTCTAATAAGTTGTTTAATGGTTGGCATACGGAATCATATAAATAATGGGCTGGTTTAGATGGGTTCTAACCGGCTAATTCTGAATTACTTATTTTCAAGATTCTCTTCAATATAAAAAAATATATTGAAGAGAATATGAAACTACACCTTTAATTTAAAAAGATATAAAATTATAAATTGTAGATTTGCATGAAATCGCTCCTATTTTTTATTGAACCGCTACAAGATCAACAATTCCATGAGCTTGGGCTTCTGTTGCTGACATAAAAACATCCCTTTCCATGTCTTCGGATACAACCCATATAGGTTTGCCCGTTCTTTGTACATAAACCCTTGTGATGGTTTCGCGAATTTTTAGTAGTTCTTCCGCTTCCAAGATAAATTCTCCCGTTTGTGCCTCATAAAACGAACTAGCGGGTTGATGGATCATTACCCTGATGATATAATAGAAAAGGTTATTCTATTTCGCAGAATGAGGCGAGATAAAAAAAAAAAAAAAAGAGAAATTTGAATAACCGTACAGGCTTTTTTTGTGCATTGCATACGGCTCCACAATGGAATTTACGTTTTTTTGACCTTTCCTTTCGCGAACTAAAACAAAATATAGGTTTATTATACGAAGATCCCTAAATGATCCAATTACCATCCTTCTTTTTTTTGTAGGAGTTAAAAAAATACTATGATGGTTCCGTTGCTTTATATATCATTTTTTTATTCGTCTATGATTCAGCAATCCCAAAGTGTCTTTTTTTTTTTTAATATAAATTTTGTAAATAAGCTTCCGGTGTGAAAACAAAGTTTGTGACGCTGAGATGTGCCCGAATAGGTAAGATATCATTTGAAATACCCCTTACTTCTCTCATACTACTCTTTCAATATATAATCTAATTTTTTTTAATCTAAAAAATTTAATATCGAATTCTAGGTGCCATGCTATTATTACTTAACTAATTCATATTTCCGATGGCGAAGGCATAGTATTTTTTCTCTAAAATAAAAAAACTCGTTGGCGCCAAGCGTGAGGGAATGCTATACGTTTAGTAATTGCTCCTCCGACTAGGATAAAGGATGCTATTGAAGCGCCCAATCCCATGCATATTGTCTGTACATCGGGTCGCACAAATTGCATAGTATCATAAATAGCCATTCCAGATATTACCCATCCACCGGGAGAGTTTATAAACAAATAAAGATCTTTGGTATCCTTTTCGATACTGAGATATATCATAAGACTAATAAGTTGATTCGAGATTTCGGTATCAACCTCTTGGCCTAAAAAAAATAATCTTTCTCGATAAAGTCGGTTGATTAGGATAAAATTTTATTCCTTAGGAGCCGTACAGGCACCTTTTGATGCATACGGTTCAATAAAAATTGTGAAAAAATCAATGTGTCGATTCCAACCCCCCTTTTTTCATAGAAGGCCCTTCTTTATAACTTTTAAGGTAAGGGCTTACTCCCTTTTTAAAAGTAAAATAAAAAATAAGTTTTTGCCCCTTTTATTAGATATTATAATCCTAAAATAAAACGGCTGATTAAGCCTGTCAGACTAACTTGATTCATTGATATTTTTTTTTCATCGAGATTAAGTTTAAATGGCGATGGTTTTTTCTTGTTCCTGAACGGGCTTCTTACTTTTTTATTACATTTTTTAGGTTTATGCTCTACCCCGAGTAAAAGGAAAAATTTGCCCGATTTTTATTTGCACATATAGGACAAATGAACCAAATACCGCGTCTTTTTTTTTTTTTTTACTACTCCTTATTTTTTTTTTTTTTTCAATTCATTTCTTTCACATGTCTTCTGTCAAATAGTCAAAAAATTTTGAATTATATTATTTGATTTGATCAACAGTTTTAGATCACCCTGTTTCAATTTTTTGTATTTTTGAATAGAACTTTTTATCATAATTTTGCATATCATAATTAAGTAGTAATTATCAAAATATTATATATTAATTATCAATTGGGTTTTTGCTAAACGGAGCCTGGATACTTCATTTTATTAGTCCGATCACGTAAACCATAAAAAATTTTGATAATCTAATATCAATCTAAATACTCCCTGCGTTTAATTCCACTTTATTTTTTGCGCTTCGCGTTACAAATTTTTGATAATTAAATCAATCTTTTTGGGCGAAACAGAGGATATCTCGATCGAGGGAGAAAATGGGGAAATCCCATATAGCCCAATATATCTGACAAGTCGCACTATATGTCAACCCAAGATGTATCTCCTTCTCCAGGACTTCGGAAAGGTACTTTTGGAACGCCAATAGGCATGAAATTAAAAAAAAAGAGAATGAAGTTCTCTATTTCACTTTGATGTGGAAACGTAAGACTGGGGTTTCATTTTTTAATAATATTATCCTTTTTCCTACTTTATTAAATTAATCATATTTAATACATAAGTTGAATAAGCTAAAATAAAATATAAAATAAAAGTAAAGTAAGAGAGAATGAATAAAAATAAAGGAAATTTTTTACGAACGGGCTTCTGAACGATGAACAACAATAGCTATCTTGGTTCATATAAAATAGGATTCACCCCCATTGCGTATTGGTACTTATCGGATATAGAATAGATCCGCTTCCCTTTTTTCCTATGAATCGAATTGTTCCATTATTACTAACAGAATATAACAAATATTAATCCTTTCTACGAAATAATTACCTAAAAAAAGGGGGGGGGTCCGTAGCATAGTTTTTTCCAATGCAATAAAGTTACATAGTGTCTATTTTTCGTTGATAAAGGGGTATTTCCATGGGTTTGCCTTGGTATCGTGTTCATACTGTTGTATTGAATGATCCCGGTCGTTTGCTTTCTGTTCATATAATGCATACGGCTCTGGTTGCTGGTTGGGCCGGTTCGATGGCTCTATATGAATTAGCAGTTTTTGATCCCTCCGACCCTGTTCTTGATCCAATGTGGAGACAAGGTATGTTCGTTATACCTTTCATGACTCGTTTAGGAATAACCAATTCATGGGGCGGTTGGAATATTACAGGAGGGACTATAACGAATCCGGGTATTTGGAGTTACGAAGGGGTAGCCGGAGCACATATCGTGTTTTCTGGCTTATGCTTCTTGGCAGCTATTTGGCATTGGGTATATTGGGATCTAGAAATTTTTTGTGATGAACGTACAGGAAAACCTTCTTTGGATTTACCCAAGATTTTTGGAATTCATTTATTTCTTGCAGGAGTGGCTTGCTTTGGTTTTGGCGCATTTCATGTAACAGGATTATATGGTCCTGGAATATGGGTATCCGACCCTTATGGACTAACCGGAAAGGTCCAACCCGTAAATCCGGCGTGGGGCGTGGAGGGTTTTGACCCTTTTGTTCCGGGAGGAATAGCCTCTCATCATATTGCAGCGGGGACGTTGGGTATATTAGCGGGCTTATTCCACCTTAGTGTTCGTCCGCCTCAACGTCTATACAAAGGATTACGTATGGGCAATATTGAAACCGTCCTTTCCAGTAGTATTGCTGCTGTCTTTTTTGCAGCTTTTGTTGTTGCTGGAACTATGTGGTATGGTTCTGCAACTACTCCCATCGAATTATTTGGTCCTACTCGTTATCAATGGGATCAGGGATACTTTCAACAAGAAATATATCGAAGAGTTAGTGCTGGACTAGCTGAAAATCAAAGTTTATCAGAAGCTTGGGCTAAAATTCCTGAAAAATTAGCTTTTTATGATTATATTGGTAATAATCCAGCAAAAGGGGGGTTATTCCGAGCGGGTTCAATGGACAATGGGGATGGAATAGCTGTTGGATGGTTAGGGCACCCCGTCTTTAGAAATAAAGAAGGGCGTGAACTTTTTGTACGCCGTATGCCTACTTTTTTTGAAACATTTCCAGTTGTTTTGGTAGACGGAGACGGAATTGTTAGAGCCGACGTCCCTTTTAGAAGGGCAGAATCTAAATATAGTGTCGAACAAGTAGGTGTAACTGTTGAGTTTTATGGTGGTGAACTCAATGGAGTTAGTTATAGTGATCCCGCAACTGTGAAAAAATATGCTAGACGGGCTCAACTGGGTGAGATTTTTGAATTAGATCGTGCTACTTTGAAATCCGATGGTGTTTTTCGTAGCAGTCCAAGAGGTTGGTTTACTTTTGGGCATGCTTCGTTTGCGCTACTTTTCTTCTTTGGACACATTTGGCATGGTGCTAGAACCCTCTTCAGAGATGTTTTTGCTGGTATTGATCCAGATTTGGATGCTCAAGTGGAATTTGGGGCATTCCAAAAACTTGGAGATCCAACTACAAAAAGACAAGCCGTCTGATGCAACATTGCTTTTTTTTCTTCTAGTTTCTGTTTGCGATTTTATTTAATAGGTAGGTTACTGTTACTGCAGGAATCTTGATTTAAACCGCTGCCGTTTATTTGAATCTTTTTCTTTATCCGTAGGGATACTCCAAAGTAAACATAAACAAAACAGGTATGAAAGCTATAATTGTAAACCACGATCAAATTTATGGAAGCATTGGTTTATACATTTCTCTTAGTATCGACTTTAGGGATAATTTTTTTCGCTATTTTTTTTCGGGAACCACCTAAAATTTCAACTAAAAAATAAAATAATTTTTCATTATCTTCATTGACGTAATCAGCCTCCAAATATTTGGAGGCTGATTACGTCAACTAGTCCCCGTGTTCCTCGAATGGATCTCTTAGTTGTTGAGAGGGTTGCCCAAAGGCAGTATATAGAGCATACCCAGTAAAACTTACAAGTAACCCAGATATAAAGATGGCGACTAGGGTTGCTGTTTCCATTATTATAGAATTGAAAGACCACAATGGATCTATGCTAAGATCGTTTATTTACAACGGAATGGTATACAAAGTCAACAGATCGTAATGAATACAAAATAAGATTTATGGCTACACAAACTGTTGAGGATAGTTCTAGATCTGGTCCAAGAAGCACTACTGTAGGGAAGTTATTGAAACCATTGAATTCCGAATATGGTAAAGTAGCTCCTGGATGGGGAACGACCCCTTTGATGGGTGTTGCAATGGCTCTATTTGCGGTATTCCTATCTATTATTTTGGAGATTTATAATTCTTCTGTTCTACTGGATGGAATTTCAGTTAATTAGACTGAGAAGAATATTGAAGTCCTAGCTTTTAGTTCGATACAAAAAAGTAAATTATGTAGGTCTAAAAATTTTAGCCTATTCTCCTTTGGTAGTTCGACCGCGAAAATTTTTTTCTGAATTGTATATTTCCGGAATATGAGTGTGTGACTTGTTAGAATTGACCCTATGGATAGTACAGAGAATGGGGTCTGTCATCTTTATCAAGATGGTTTTACTTCGTCGGATATTCATTCGAGTATCCGGAGCACGAAATAGATCAAATAGATCACAAAGTATTAGAACTATGATTCATACTTAATAATCAGACCTCGTAGCCGGACTTCTTTACGTTCTATCTTATAAACTTTAATAAATCAAAATCTTTTTCTGCTTTTAAACTCTTATTTGGATCAAAGGACGAGCGCTTCTTTGTATTTTATGTTTTTATGCATTATAGCTATTTTTTTTTTTATTGAATAAGTGATGATCCAACGGTTCTCACTCAGTGAACTTTGGACTTTGAAGGTTTCATTGAATTATCGTGGTTCTCGTATGAATCTGAGGTTTCAATTGATTAGTTAAGTAGGGTCTTAACAAGAGAATTCCTATCAATAATAAATAAAACAAGAAAAAATTCGCATTCCCATTCCATACAAATACCAAATAAAAAAGACAATAAAGATAGGTAGTCTAGAAGATTCAAGAGGCCTGTCACGATCACATAAAGACGAACGAGCCGACTTGATTTTTTGGCATTTAACCACAAAGAAGAGCTTTAACGTTTTGACTCTTTCATATCTTTAAATAATATTGAATGAGAGAAAAGTTTAAAACTTTATATTACATATCCGTTTCAATAAGTATTTGGGTCTTTTTTTTGTTTGAGCTGTACGAGATGAAATTCTCATATACAGTTCTTGG